GCTAGCGTAGCTTAACTAAAGCATAACACTGAAGATGTTAAGATGGACCCTAGAAAGTCCCGCGAGCACAAAGGCTTGGTCCTGACTTTACTATCAACTTTAGCCAAACTTACACATGCAAGTATCCGCACCCCTGTGAGAATGCCCTACAGTCCCCCACCCGGGAACAAGGAGCCGGTATCAGGCACACCCTATTAAGCCCACGACACCTTGCTTAGCCACACCCTCAAGGGAACTCAGCAGTGATAAACATTAAGCCATAAGTGAAAACTTGACTTAGTTAAAGCTAAGAGGGCCGGTAAAACTCGTGCCAGCCACCGCGGTTATACGAGAGGCCCAAGTTGATAGACACCGGCGTAAAGAGTGGTTAAGTTAAAACATCACACTAAAGCCAAACACCTTCAAGACTGTTATACGCAACCGAAGACAGGAAGTTCAACCACGAAAGTGGCTTTATTTGAGCTGAACCCACGAAAGCTACGAAACAAACTGGGATTAGATACCCCACTATGCCTAGCCATAAACATTGATAGTACCCTACACCCACTATCCGCCTGGGAACTACGAGCAAAAGCTTGAAACCCAAAGGACTTGGCGGTGCTTTAGATCCACCTAGAGGAGCCTGTTCTAGAACCGATAACCCCCGTTCAACCTCACCTTTCCTTGTTTCTCCCGCCTATATACCGCCGTCGTCAGCTTACCCTCTGAAGGTCTAATAGTAAGCAAGACTGGTACAACCTAAAACGTCAGGTCGAGGTGTAGCGTATGGAAGGGGAAGAAATGGGCTACATTCGCTACTACAGCGAACACGAAAGATGCACTGAAACGTACGCCTGAAGGAGGATTTAGCAGTAAGCAGGAAATAGAGCGTCCCGCTGAAATCGGCCCTGAAGCGCGCACACACCGCCCGTCACTCTCCCCAAAAACACCCACTCAATTAATTAAAACCTGATAATCATAGAGGGGAGGCAAGTCGTAACATGGTAAGTGTACCGGAAGGTGCACTTGGAAAAATCAGAGCGTGGCTAAGATAGAAAAGCATCTCCCTTACACTGAGAAGTCACCCGTGCAAGTCGGGTCGCCCTGATGCCTAATAGCTAGCCCACCTAAACAATTTCAACAAACCCCTGTAAATAACCCCAAATACCCCAGTATTTATTAAAACAAACCATTTTTCCCCCCTAGTATAGGCGATAGAAAAGGACCCACGGCGCAATAGAGAAAGTACCGCAAGGGAACGCTGAAAGAGAAATGAAATAACCCAGTAAAGCCTAGAAAAGCAGAGATCAAAGCTCGTACCTTTTGCATCATGATTTAGCAAGTGTAACCCAAGCAAAGCGTACTTTAGTTTGATGTCCCGAAACTAAGTGAGCTACTCCAAGACAGCCTATTAATAGGGCGTACCCGTCTCTGTGGCAAAAGAGTGGGGAGAACTTTGAGTAGAGGTGATAAACCTACCGAACCTAGTTATAGCTGGTTGTCCGAGAAATGAATAGAAGTTCAGCCTTTCAGCTTCTCTTTTCACCTTAGCCTAACCCCTAACTGATGTATTAAAGAAACCGAAAGAGTTAGTCAAAGGGGGTACAGCCCCTTTGAACCAAGACACAACTTTATCAGGTGGGTAAAGATCATAATAATTAAAGCTAAATGTTCTGGTGGGCCTAAAAGCAGCCATCCCCTTAGAAAGCGTTAAAGCTCAGACATGTAACCACTCTTCTTATCCTGACCACTTAATCTTATCCCCCTAATCATACTGGACCCTCCCATGTCGACATGGGAGTGACTATGCTGAAATGAGTAATAAGAGAGCTACCGGCTCTCTCCCTGCACACACGTACATCGGAACGGACAACCCACCGAACCTTAACGATCCCAAATAAAGAGGGCAATGTATATTAAACAAAGAACTAGAAAAGTATCCAAAAACCAACCGTTAAACCCACACAGGTGTGCCTCTAGGGAAAGACTAAAAAAAAGAGAAGGAACTCGGCAAACACATAAAGCCTCGCCTGTTTACCAAAAACATCGCCTCTTGCACTCAAAAAATAAGAGGTCCCGCCTGCCCTGTGACTATTTGTTTAACGGCCGCGGTATTTTGACCGTGCGAAGGTAGCGCAATCACTTGTCTTTTAAATGGAGACCCGTATGAATGGCATAACGAGGGCTTAACTGTCTCCTCTTTCAAGTCAATGAAATTGATCTTCCCGTGCAGAAGCGGGAATATAAACATAAGACGAGAAGACCCTATGGAGCTTTAGACACCAAGGCAGCCCACATCAAACACCCTTAAACAAGAGACTAAACCATAGTGGACCCTGCCCTAATGTCTTTGGTTGGGGCGACCGCGGGGAATTACAAAACCCCCACGTGGAATGGGAACACCCCTCCTACAGCTAAGAGCTACAGCTCTAGTAAACAGAAATTCTGACCAACAAGATCCGGCAACGCCGATCAACGGACCGAGTTACCCTAGGGATAACAGCGCAATCCTCTTTTAGAGCCCATATCGACAAGGGGGTTTACGACCTCGATGTTGGATCAGGACATCCTAATGGTGCAGCCGCTATTAAGGGTTCGTTTGTTCAACGATTAAAGTCCTACGTGATCTGAGTTCAGACCGGAGTAATCCAGGTCAGTTTCTATCTATGATATGATTTTTTCTAGTACGAAAGGACCGAAAAAAAGAGGCCTATGCCACAGGCACGCCTCCCCCCCACCTAAATGAAATCAACTAAAGTAGGCAAAAGGGCATACCCCTTTGCCTAAGAAAAAGGCATGTTAAGGTGGCAGAGCCCGGCAATTGCAAAAGACCTAAGCCCTTTCTACAGAGGTTCAAGTCCTCTCCCTAACTATGGTATCCACCCTTATCACACACATTATTAATCCCCTCACCTTTATCGTACCAGTTCTTCTAGCTGTTGCTTTCCTTACCCTTCTTGAACGAAAAGTGCTAGGCTACATGCAATTACGAAAGGGCCCGAATGTCGTTGGACCCTACGGACTCCTGCAACCCATCGCTGATGGCCTAAAACTATTTATTAAAGAACCAGTTCGTCCTTCAACCTCTTCTCCGGTACTTTTCCTCCTCGCACCCATATTAGCCCTCACCCTAGCCCTCACCCTTTGAGCACCCATACCCCTCCCGTACCCTGTAATCGACCTAAACCTTGGCATCTTATTTCTACTTGCCCTATCTAGCCTAGCAGTCTACTCCATCCTCGGCTCAGGTTGGGCATCAAATTCAAAGTACGCTCTTATCGGGGCCCTCCGAGCCGTCGCCCAAACTATTTCTTACGAAGTAAGTCTAGGCCTTATTCTTCTAAATATTATTATTTTCACAGGAGGTTTTACACTGCAAACGTTCAACATCGCTCAAGAAAGCGTTTGATTAATTCTGCCTGCCTGACCCCTTGCCGCCATGTGATACATTTCCACCCTGGCCGAAACAAACCGGGCACCTTTTGACCTCACTGAGGGCGAGTCCGAGTTGGTCTCAGGTTTTAATGTAGAATATGCAGGAGGCCCCTTCGCCCTTTTTTTTCTCGCGGAATACGCTAACATCCTACTTATAAACACATTATCCGCCACACTCTTCTTAGGAGCCTCCCACATCCCATCTATTCCCGAATTGACCGCTGCAAACCTAATAACCAAAGCAGCCCTTCTCTCAGTACTTTTCCTTTGGGTACGAGCTTCTTACCCCCGGTTCCGATATGATCAGCTCATGCATCTCATCTGAAAAAACTTCCTCCCCCTAACCCTTGCACTGGTTATTTGACACCTAGCGCTCCCTATTGCTTTCGCCGGTTTACCCCCACAACTTTAACCGCGGAGTTGTGCCTGAAGTAAAGGACCACTTTGATAGAGTGTTACACGGGGGTTAAAATCCCCCCAACTCCTTAGAAAGAAGGGGTTTGAACCCTACCTTAAGAGATCAAAACTCTTAGTGCTTCCACTACACCACTTCCTAGTAAAGTCAGCTAATAAAGCTCTTGGGCCCATACCCCAAACATGTTGGTTAAACTCCTTCCTCTGCTAATGAACCCCTACATCTTAGCCACCCTTCTCTTTGGCTTAGGCCTGGGAACCACCATCACATTTGCCAGCTCCCACTGACTCCTTGCCTGAATGGGACTCGAAATGAACACCCTCGCCATCATCCCCTTGATAGCACAACACCACCACCCCCGAGCCGTTGAAGCCACCACTAAATATTTCCTCACGCAAGCAACTGGGGCCGCAATACTACTTTTTGCAAGCACCACCAATGCATGACTCACAGGACAATGAGATATTCAACAAATATCCCACCCCCTACCCGTGACTCTTGTTACTTTGGCACTCGCACTTAAGGTAGGACTCGCTCCACTTCACTCCTGACTTCCGGAAGTTCTCCAAGGATTAGACCTCACCACCGGACTCATCCTATCCACATGACAAAAGTTGGCCCCCTTTGCACTACTCTTACAAATTCAGCCTGCTAACTCAACACTTCTAATTATCCTAGGCCTTACATCTACACTCGTAGGCGGCTGAGGAGGCCTGAACCAGACACAACTCCGTAAAATTTTAGCCTACTCTTCCGTCGCCCATCTTGGATGAATAATCCTAATCATTCAATTCTCCCCCTCCCTGACACTCCTTACCCTAGCAACCTACCTTGTGATGACATTCTCCACCTTCCTCATATTCAAGCTTAACAGCGCCACCAATATTAATGCTCTCGCTACCTCTTGAGCCAAAACCCCAGCCCTCACATCTTTAACCCCTTTAATCCTGCTATCCCTAGGAGGTCTCCCCCCCCTAACAGGCTTTATACCCAAGTGACTTATTCTCCAAGAACTTACTAAACAGGACCTAGCCACTACCGCCACCCTCGCTGCCCTCACAGCCCTTCTTAGCCTATACTTCTACTTACGCCTGTCATACGCCATGACCCTTACCATATCCCCTAATAATATCGCAGGCACAACCCCTTGACGCCTTCCCTCATCACAGCTCACGCTACCTCTTGCTATTTCCACAGCCGCCACCCTCCTTTTATTACCTATAACTCCCACTGCAATCGCACTACTAATCCTCTAAGAGACTTAGGCTAACACAAGACCAAGGGCCTTCAAAGCCCTAAGTGGGGGTGAAAATCCCCCAGTCCCTGATAAGACTTGCAGGGTACTAACCCACATCTCCTGCATGCAAAACAGATACTTTAATTAAGCTAAAGCCTTTCTAGGTGGGTAGGCCTCGATCCTACAAACTCTTAGTTAACAGCTAAGTGCTCAAACCAGCGAGCATCCACCTACCTTTCCCTCGCCTTGTCAAACAGGTAGAGGCGAGGGAAAGCCCCAGCAGGTGTTAGCCTGCCTCTTAAGATTTGCAATCTTATATGTTGAACACCTTGGGGCTCCTTGGTAAGAAGAGGACTCAAACCTCTGTCTATGGGATTACAATCCACCGCTTAAAGCTCAGCCATCCTACCTGTGGCCATTACACGATGATTTTTCTCGACTAATCACAAAGACATTGGCACCCTTTATCTAGTATTTGGTGCCTGAGCCGGAATAGTGGGTACAGCTCTGAGCCTCCTAATTCGAGCTGAGCTGAGCCAGCCCGGAGCCCTCTTGGGGGACGACCAGATTTATAATGTAATTGTTACAGCACATGCTTTCGTAATAATTTTCTTTATAGTAATGCCAATCATAATCGGAGGTTTCGGAAACTGACTTATTCCCCTAATGATCGGAGCCCCAGACATGGCATTTCCTCGAATAAACAACATGAGTTTTTGACTCCTACCCCCCTCCTTCCTTCTTCTCCTTGCCTCTTCTGGAGTGGAAGCAGGGGCCGGGACTGGGTGAACAGTCTACCCCCCTCTCTCTGGTAATCTAGCACACGCTGGAGCCTCTGTTGACTTAACAATCTTCTCCCTACACCTTGCAGGAATTTCATCAATCCTAGGCGCAATTAATTTTATCACGACCATTATTAATATGAAACCCCCCGCCATTTCTCAATACCAAACCCCCCTGTTTGTTTGATCTGTGCTAATCACTGCTGTCCTTCTACTCCTTTCACTACCAGTTCTTGCTGCAGGCATTACTATGCTTTTGACAGACCGAAATCTTAACACTACATTCTTCGACCCGGCTGGTGGTGGTGACCCCATTCTTTACCAACACCTCTTCTGATTCTTCGGACACCCCGAGGTATATATTCTCATCCTGCCCGGTTTCGGTATGGTCTCTCATATTGTTGCTTACTACTCCGGTAAAAAAGAACCTTTCGGGTATATGGGTATGGTGTGAGCCATGATGGCCATCGGTCTTCTCGGGTTTATCGTATGGGCCCATCACATATTTACAGTGGGAATAGATGTAGACACCCGTGCCTATTTCACCTCCGCCACAATGATTATTGCTATCCCCACAGGTGTTAAAGTCTTTAGCTGGCTCGCCACCCTTCACGGGGGTTCTATTAAATGAGAGACACCCCTTCTATGGGCCCTTGGGTTCATCTTCCTTTTTACAGTAGGCGGCCTAACAGGAATTGTTCTTGCTAACTCCTCCCTCGACATTGTACTACATGACACTTACTATGTAGTTGCCCACTTCCACTACGTCTTATCGATGGGTGCCGTGTTCGCCATTGTCGCCGGCTTTGTACACTGATTCCCGCTCTTCTCAGGTTATACCCTTCACAGCACTTGGACAAAAGTCCACTTTGGCGTAATATTTATCGGTGTAAATCTCACCTTCTTTCCTCAACACTTCCTTGGGCTGGCCGGAATACCCCGGCGGTATTCAGACTACCCAGATGCTTACACCCTGTGAAACACCGTTTCCTCTATCGGATCGTTAGTCTCCCTGGTAGCCGTAATTATGTTCTTATTTATTATTTGAGAAGCCTTCGCCGCCAAACGTGAAGTTCTAGCAGTGGAACTCACAACAACTAACGTAGAATGGCTACACGGTTGTCCTCCCCCCTACCACACATTCGAGGAGCCTGCGTTTGTTCTAGTTCAATCAAACTAACGAGAAAGGGAGGAGTCGAACCCCCATGGACTGGTTTCAAGCCAGTCACATAACCGCTCTGTCACTTTCTTTATAAGACACTAGTAAAACGGACTATTACACCGCCTTGTCAAGGCAAAGTTGTGGGTTAAAATCCCGCGTGTCTTAACCCTTATGGCCCATCCCTCCCAACTAGGATTTCAAGATGCAGCTTCACCTGTTATAGAAGAACTTCTTCATTTTCACGACCACGCCTTAATAATCGTCTTTTTAATCAGCACTTTAGTACTTTACATTATTGTGGCAATAGTATCCACAAAATTAACTAATAAATACATTCTTGACTCACAAGAAATCGAGATTATTTGGACTGTTCTCCCAGCAATTATTCTCATTCTCATCGCTCTCCCCTCTCTGCGCATTCTTTATCTTATAGACGAAATCAACAGCCCCCTTTTAACCATTAAAGCCGTGGGCCATCAATGGTATTGAAGCTATGAATACACAGACTACGAAGACCTGGGATTCGATGCATATATGATCCCCACACAAGACTTAAACCCTGGACAGTTTCGACTTATAGAAGCAGACCACCGAATAGTTATCCCTGTAGAATCACCAATCCGAGTTTTAGTTTCCGCTGATGACGTCCTTCACTCGTGGGCCGTTCCAGCTCTTGGAATTAAGATAGACGCAGTCCCAGGCCGCCTAAATCAAACAGCTTTTATTGCATCCCGCCCCGGGATCTTCTACGGTCAATGCTCTGAAATTTGCGGCGCGAATCACAGCTTTATGCCCATTGTAGTGGAAGCAGTCCCCCTAGAACACTTTGAAAACTGATCGTCCCGGATACTTGAAGACGCCTCGCTAAGAAGCTAAACTGGGGACAGCGTTAGCCTTTTAAGCTAAAGATTGGTGACTCCCAACCACCCTTAGCGACATGCCCCAACTCAACCCCGCGCCTTGATTTACGATCCTAGTCTTCTCTTGACTAATCTTTCTAACCATCATCCCCCCTAAAGTAATAGCTCATACTTTCCCTAATGAGCCGACGCTACAAAGCGCCGAGAAACCTAAAACAGAATCCTGAATCTGACCATGACAGTAAGCCTTTTCGACCAGTTTATAAGCCCCACACTCTTAGGAGTCCCTTTAATCGCCCTCGCTATTACCCTCCCCTGAATTATGTACCCTGCCCCCACAACTCGTTGACTTAACAGTCGATTCCTAGCCCTACAAGGCTGATTTGTCAACCGCTTTACCCAGCAACTCCTTCTCCCTTTAAGCTTAGGCGGTCACAAATGAGCTGCTCTCTTAACATCCTTAATGATCTTCTTAATTACCATAAACATACTAGGCTTACTCCCCTACACCTTTACCCCTACCACACAACTATCCCTAAACCTGGGACTCGCAACCCCCCTTTGACTCGCAACAGTAATTGTAGGTATGCGTAATCAACCCACACACGCTCTAGGTCATCTTCTTCCAGAGGGCACCCCCGGCCCTCTAATCCCCGTTCTCATCGTCATTGAAACAATTAGCCTCTTCATCCGCCCTCTCGCATTAGGCGTCCGACTAACTGCTAATTTAACAGCCGGTCACCTTTTAATTCAACTTATTTCAACCGCCGCCTTTGTTATAATACCCCTTATACCTGCCGTAGCGCTACTTACATCAACAGTCCTCGTTCTCCTAACACTCTTAGAAGTTGCTGTCGCTATGATTCAAGCCTACGTGTTTGTACTTCTATTAACCCTGTACCTGCAAGAAAACGTTTAATGGCCCATCAAGCACACGCATACCACATAGTCGATCCCAGCCCTTGACCTCTTACAGGAGCAATTGCTGCCCTATTAATAACATCAGGTTTAGCAACCTGATTTCACTTCCAGTCTACAACTCTAATAACGCTAGGAACAGCTCTTACACTACTCACGATATTCCAGTGATGACGAGATGTTGTACGAGAAGGGACATTCCAAGGTCACCACACACCCCCAGTCCAAAAAGGCCTTCGATACGGAATAATTCTTTTTATCACCTCAGAAGTCTTCTTCTTCCTAGGTTTTTTCTGAGCCTTTTATCACGCTAGCCTTGCACCGACCCCCGAACTAGGAGGCTGCTGACCCCCCGCCGGTATCACCACCCTTGACCCTTTCGAAGTCCCACTACTTAATACAGCTGTTCTACTTGCCTCAGGAGTGACCGTCACCTGAACCCATCATAGCATAATAGAGGGTGAACGAAAACAAGCAGTCCAATCCCTAGCCTTAACCATTCTCCTCGGCTTTTATTTTACATTTTTACAGGGCTTGGAGTACTACGAAGCCCCCTTCACTATCGCAGATGGTGTATACGGTTCTACCTTCTTTGTAGCCACCGGCTTCCACGGCCTCCATGTTATTATAGGCTCTACATTTTTAGCCGTTTGTCTCATCCGGCAAATCCTACATCATTTTACCTCCGAACATCACTTCGGATTTGAAGCAGCCGCCTGATATTGACACTTCGTAGACGTCGTATGACTATTCCTCTATATCTCTATCTACTGATGAGGATCCTAATCTTTCTAGTACTAATCGTTAGTATAAGTGACTTCCAATCACCCGGTCTTGGTTAAAACCCAAGGAAAGATAATGAACCTAGTTACAACCGTAATTACTATCGCCTCCCTCCTCTCTGTTATTTTAGCCATCGTATCTTTTTGACTCCCCCAAATGACCCCCGACCATGAAAAGCTCTCCCCCTACGAATGCGGGTTCGACCCTATCGGATCAGCCCGTTTGCCCTTTTCACTACGATTCTTTTTAGTCGCCATTCTTTTTTTGCTTTTCGACCTAGAGATTGCCCTCCTACTTCCCCTCCCCTGAGGCGACCAACTTACGTCCCCGTTACTAACCTTCCTGTGAGCCACAGCCGTCTTGACACTTCTTACACTAGGCTTAATCTACGAGTGACTCCAAGGAGGTTTGGAGTGAGCCGAATAGGAAATTAGTTTAAGAAAAACCTTTGATTTCGACTCAAAAACTTGTGGTTAAAGTCCATAATTACCTAATGACCCCCGTTCACTTTGCCTTCTCATCGGCCTTCATACTAGGACTGACCGGCCTAGCCTTTCATCGAACCCACCTACTCTCTGCCCTTCTATGCTTAGAGGGTATAATGCTCTCTCTATTTATTGCCCTCTCTCTCTGAACCTTGCAACTAGGGTCCACAAGCTTCTCCGCAGCTCCTATGCTCCTGCTAGCATTCTCAGCTTGTGAAGCCAGCGCTGGACTCGCCCTCCTTGTAGCCACCGCACGAACCCACGGTACCGACCGCCTACAAAGCCTAAACCTCCTACAATGCTAAAAATTCTTATCCCCACCCTTATGCTTATCCCAACTGCTTGAATGATACCCCCTAAGTGACTTTGACCAACCACCCTTATACACAGCCTACTAATCGCCCTCTTCAGTCTCTCATGACTTAAAAATATAGCGGAAACAGGCTGATACACCCTCAACCCCTATATAGCCACAGACCCTCTCTCCACACCTCTTCTGGTACTTACCTGCTGGTTACTTCCCCTTATAATTCTCGCGAGCCAGAACCATACAACATCGGAGCCCCTAAACCGACAACGAACCTTTATTACTCTTCTAACATCTCTCCAAATTTTTCTTATTTTAGCCTTCGGAGCCACTGAGATTATTATATTTTACATTATATTCGAAGCCACCCTCATCCCTACCCTCATCCTCATCACCCGTTGAGGTAACCAAACCGAACGCCTTAACGCAGGCATTTATTTCCTTTTCTACACCCTTGCCGGCTCACTTCCCCTGCTCGTAGCCCTACTCCTTCTTCAGAATAGCACCGGCACCCTTTCACTTCTAACCCTCCCATATTCAGACCCCGTAGAAATAGCATCCTATACCCATAAACTGTGGTGAGCCGGCTGCCTTCTTGCCTTTCTAGTAAAAATGCCACTATACGGAGTACACCTTTGACTTCCCAAAGCCCACGTTGAAGCCCCAGTTGCAGGCTCTATAATTCTTGCTGCCGTGCTCCTTAAACTAGGCGGTTATGGGATGATACGCATAGTCGTAATACTAGAACCCTTAACCAAGGAGCTAAGTTATCCTTTTATCGTCTTTGCTCTCTGGGGGGTGATTATGACAGGCTCCATTTGCCTTCGTCAAACAGACCTAAAATCTCTTATTGCCTACTCCTCAGTTAGCCACATAGGCCTTGTCGTTGGGGGTATTCTTATCCAAACCCCCTGAGGCTTTTCAGGAGCCCTAATTCTTATGATTGCCCACGGACTTGCATCCTCCGCACTTTTCTGCCTCGCCAACACAAACTACGAACGTACGCACAGTCGGACCATACTCCTAGCCCGGGGATTGCAAATGGTCCTTCCCCTTATAACAGCCTGATGGTTTATTGCCAGCCTTGCCAATCTAGCACTTCCTCCCCTCCCCAATTTAATGGGTGAACTTATAATTATTTCTTCTCTATTCAACTGATCTTGATGAACCATTTTACTAACTGGGGCCGGGACACTTATTACCGCAAGCTACTCCCTCTACATATTCCTTATAAGCCAACGAGGTCCCCTCCCAGCACATATTATCGCCCTCGCCCCCTCCCACACACGAGAACACCTACTCATGGCTCTACACCTCATCCCCCTGCTCCTGCTTATTTTAAAGCCCGAACTAATCTGAGGGTGGTCCACATGTAGGTATAGTTTAACAAAAATATTAGATTGTGATTCTAAAGATAGGGGTTAAATCCCCCTTACCCACCGAGAGAGGCTCGCCAGCAACGAAGACTGCTAATCTCCGCGACCTTGGTTGAACCCCAGGGCTCACTCGGCCTGCTCCTAAAGGATAACAGCACATCCATTGGTCTTAGGAACCAAAAACTCTTGGTGCAAATCCAAGTAGCAGCTATGCACCCCACTTCACTTATGATAACCTCGAGCCTAATTATTATTTTTACACTGTTAGCTTACCCCGTTCTCTCAACCCTTACCCCCCGCACCCAAGGCCCCACCTGGGCCGTCTCACACGTTAAAACAGCAGTGAAACTGGCTTTTTTCGTCAGCCTTCTCCCACTTTTCTTGTTTTTTAACGAGGGGGCAGAGGCAATCGTTACCTCCTGGACCTGAATAAACACCACATGCTTTGACATTAGTATCAGCTTTAAATTCGACCACTACTCAATTATTTTTACCCCTATTGCCCTATACGTAACCTGGTCAATCCTTGAATTCGCATCCTGATACATGCACGCAGACCCTAACATAAGCCGGTTCTTCAAATATCTTTTAATTTTCCTAATTGCTATAATCACCCTAGTTACAGCAAACAACATATTCCAACTATTCATTGGTTGAGAGGGTGTAGGCATTATATCTTTCCTTCTCATCGGCTGGTGGTACGGACGAACAGACGCCAATACCGCCGCCCTTCAGGCCGTAGTATATAACCGCGTGGGTGATATCGGACTAATTTTTGCTATGGCATGAATAGCCATAAATCTCAACTCCTGAGAAATTGAGCAAATCTTTATGGCCTCTAAAAACTTCGACTTAACTTTCCCGCTTTTAGGGTTGATCCTTGCCGCCACCGGCAAATCCGCTCAATTCGGTCTTCATCCCTGGCTCCCTTCTGCCATGGAGGGTCCCACACCGGTCTCTGCCCTATTGCACTCGAGCACTATAGTTGTTGCTGGCATTTTTTTGCTCGTCCGTATAAGCCCCCTGCTAGAAAACAACCAAACCGCTTTAACCACCTGCCTCTGCTTGGGGGCCCTAACAACCCTTTTTACAGCAACCTGCGCGCTTACTCAGAATGATATTAAAAAAATTGTTGCTTTCTCAACATCAAGCCAACTTGGCTTAATAATGGTTACTATCGGACTTAACCAACCTCAGCTGGCCTTCCTACACATCTGTACCCACGCCTTCTTTAAAGCAATACTCTTCCTCTGCTCAGGGTCAATTATTCACAGCCTAAACGACGAACAGGATATTCGTAAAATGGGCGGAATACACCACCTCACCCCCTTTACTTCCTCTTGCTTGACAATCGGCAGCCTCGCCCTCACAGGCACCCCTTTCCTAGCTGGATTCTTCTCAAAAGATGCTATTATTGAAGCCCTGAACACATCCCACCTAAACGCCTGGGCCCTCACTCTTACCCTCCTCGCCACTTCTTTTACAGCTATTTACAGCCTTCGTGTCGTATATTTTGTGTCTATGGGACACCCCCGATTTATTTCCCTTTCCCCTATTAATGAAAATAACGCAGCCGTCATCAACCCTATCAAACGCCTTGCCTGAGGAAGTATCGTTGCCGGGCTTTTAATCACCTCTAATATTACCCCCCTTAAAACTCCTATCATAACAATACACCCCCTCCTTAAACTAGCTGCCCTAACTGTTACAGTAGTTGGCCTACTTTTGGCCTTAGAGCTAGCATCTTTAACAAATAAACAGTACCAAACAAACCCTAACCTGGCCCCCCACCACTTCTCTAATATGCTTGGGTTTTTCCCTATTATCATCCATCGGCTCACCCCTAAAATTAACCTAGTTCTGGGTCAAACAATTGCCAGTCAAATAGTAGACCAAACCTGACTGGAAAAAACGGGCCCGAAAGCTATTACTTCCTCAAGTCTCCCCCTAATTACTACAACCAGTAACACACAGCAAGGACTAATCAAAACATACTTAGCTTTATTCCTCCTTACCCTCACCCTTACAATTCTGGTAACCATCTACTAAACTGCCCGAAGCATGCCGCGACTCAAACCCCGAGTCAACTCTAACACAACAAATAATGTAAGTAAAAGAACCCAGGCACTCATTACCAACATACCCCCGCCTGACGAATATATTAAAGCAACCCCACCCATATCGCCTCGAAACACAGAGAAATCCCCATGCTCATCAGCCGGAACTCAAGAACATTCATATCACCCACCCCACACAGTGCTCGACACCACAACCACCCCAATAACGTACATAATTATATACAACAGTACAGGTCGACTACCAAAACTTTCTGGAAAAGGCTCAGCTGCCAGTGCAGCAGAGTACGCAAACACCACCAACATTCCCCCCAAGTAAATTAAGAATAAAACCAAAGACAAGAAAGGCCCCCCATGACCAACCAAAACACCACACCCCATGCCCGCTACAACTACTAACCCTAAAGCAGCATAGTACGGAGAAGGATTAGAAGCTACAGCTACTAACCCTAGCACTAAACCCAATAAGAACAAAGACATAATATAGGTCATAATTCCTGCCAGGAGTTTAACCAGGACTAATGGCTTGAAAAACCACCGTTGTTATTCAACTACAAAAACCTTAATGGCAAGCCTACGAAAAACCCACCCATTACTAAAAATTGCAAATAGCGCAGTAGTTGACCTCCCCGCCCCCTCTAATATTTCAGTATGATGAAACTTTGGTTCCCTACTTGGCCTCTGCTTGATTATCCAAATCCTCACAGGACTTTTCCTAGCCATACACTACACCTCTGATATCGCAACCGCCTTCTCGTCTGTTGGCCACATCTGCCGGGACGTAAACTACGGCTGACTTATCCGTAATTTACATGCCAACGGTGCCTCTTTCTTCTTCATCTGCATTTACGCACATATCGGACGAGGACTATACTATGGCTCCTACCTCTACAAAGAAACATGGACTATTGGAGTTCTCCTCCTCCTCCTCGTAATAATAACAGCCTTCGTCGGATACGTCCTACCCTGGGGCCAAATATCATTTTGAGGCGCTACCGTCATCACAAACCTCCTCTCTGCAGTCCCTTATATCGGAAACTCCCTTGTTCAATGAATTTGAGGGGGGTTCTCGGTTGATAACGCCACACTAACCCGGTTCTTTGCATTTCACTTTCTCTTCCCCTTCCTAATTGCAGGCGCCACAATAGTCCACCTGCTTTTCCTACACCAAACTGGCTCAAATAACCCCCTTGGTTTAAATTCCGACGCAGACAAAATCTCTTTCCACCCCTACTTCTCCTACAAAGACCTATTAGGCTTTTCAGCCCTACTTATTGCCCTCACAGCCCTCGCACTATTTTCCCCAAACCTGTTAGGAGACCCTGACAACTTTACCCCCGCCAACCCCCTGGTAACCCCACCCCATATCAAGCCCGAGTGATATTTTTTGTTTGCATACGCTATTCTTCGATCCATCCCTAATAAACTAGGCGGCGTCTTAGCCTTACTCGCCTCCATCCTTGTACTCCTAGTAGTCCCTGTCCTACACACCTCAAAACAACGGGGCCTCACCTTCCGCCCCATCACCCAATTCCTATTCTGAACCCTTATCGCAGACGTCGCCATTCTTACATGAATCGGGGGCATGCCCGTAGAACACCCCTTTATTATTATTGGCCAAGTCGCATCCTTCCTCTACTTCTTCCTATTTTTAACCCTCTTCCCAATGGCCGGCTACCTAGAAAACAAAGCCTTAGGGTGAACTTGCAATGGTAGCTCAGCGCCAGAGCGCCGGTCTTGTAAACCGGATGTCGGAGGTTGTAGTCCTCCCCACTGCTTCAAAGAAGGGAGATTCTAACTCCCACCCCTAACCCCCAAAGCTAGGATTCTAAACTAAACTATTCTTTGTACACGAATATATGTATTTTTAATACATATATGTATTAACACCATTAATTTATATTAACCAAATCAATAGTATTTCAGTACATATATGTATAATAACCATATATAGGTGTTAACCATTCATACAACAGCATAAATTCAAGATAAACATTAAGCATGTAGAGTTTTAGGTAACATTTAATTAAATCTAGGATAGGCGAAATTTAAGATCGAACACTTCTACCCATTTGTTAAGTTATACGTTTTCCAACATTGTATACCACAAAACATCCGATGTAGTAAGAACCTACCATCAGTTGATTTCTTAATGCCAACGGTTATTGAAGGTGAGGGACAAGTATTCGTGGGGGTTTCACAATTTGAATTATTCCTGGCATTTGGTTCCTACTTCAGGGCCATTAATTGATATTACTCCTCCCACTTTCATTGACGCTTACATAAGTTAATGTTGAAGTACATCTCCGAGAGACCCAGCATGCCTAGCATTCACTCCAGCGAGCAAGGGGTTTTCTTTTTTTTTTTCCTTTTCACTTGACATTACAGAGCGCACACGGTAACTACAAACAAGGTAGAACATATTACTCGCTCAGCGAGTAATAGTTTGAGTGATGAAAAGACTTTACTGAAGAATTGCATAGAAGGATATCAAGAGCATATATAGTGAAGTTCTACTCGATAGATATCTAAGAGGCCCCCGGTTTCTGCGCGTAAAACCCCCCTACCCCCCTAAACTCGAGAGATCACTAAGACTCCTGAAAACCCCCCGGAAACAGGAAAACCTCTGGTAGTTTAATTTGGGCCCAAAATGCGCTTATTTACACTATTAAAATAATGCGCGT